TATGAGGGGATTAATGTCGGATCCACAAGGACAAATGATTGATTTACCTATTCAAAGCAACTTACGCGAAGGACTTTCTTTAACGGAATATATAATTTCCTGTTATGGAGCCCGTAAAGGAGTTGTAGATACTGCTGTACGAACATCAGATGCTGGATACCTCACGCGTAGACTTGTTGAAGTAGTTCAACACATTATTGTACGTCGAACAGATTGTGGTACTATCCGAGGTGTTTCGGTGAGTCCTCGAAATGGGATGACCGAAAGAAATTTTATTCAAACACTAATGGGTCGTGTATTAGCAGACGATATATATATGGGTACACGGTGCATTGCCGCTCGGAATCAAGATATTGGGATTGGACTTATCAATCGGTTCATAACCTTTCGAACACAATCAATATATATTAGAACTCCTTTTACTTGTAGAAGTACATCTTGGATCTGTCAATTATGTTATGGACGGAGTCCCGCCCATGGCGACCTGGTCGAAGTGGGAGAAGCCGTAGGTATTATTGCGGGTCAATCCATTGGAGAACCAGGTACTCAACTAACATTAAGAACTTTTCATACTGGTGGAGTATTTACGGGTGGTACTGCTGAGCATGTACGAGCCCCTTACAATGGAAAAATAAAATTCAATGAGGGTTTGGTTCATCCCACACGTACTCGTCACGGACATCCCGCTTTTCTATGTTCTATTGACCTGGATGTAACTATCGAAAGTCAGGATATTCTACATAATGTGAATATTCCACCAAAAAGTTTGATTTTAGTTCAAAACGATCAATATGTAGAATCAGAACAAGTAATTGCTGAGATTCGTACCAGAGTATCCACTTTGAATTTTAAAGAAAGAGTCCGAAAACATATTTATTCTGAATCGGAAGGAGAAATGCACTGGAGTACTAATGTCTACCATGCACCTGAATATACATATGGTAATGTTCATCTATTACCAAAAACAAGTCATTTATGGATATTAGCAGTAAGTACGCGCAGATCCAGTATAGTGTCTTTTTCACTCCACAAGGATCAAGATCAAATCAATGTTGATTTATCTTCTATTTCTTCTATAGAAGATAAATCAACATCTGACCTCTCTATGACTAATGATCGGGTGAGACCTAAATTGTTTAGTCTGGACCTTTATGATAAAAAAAAGGGTATCGGGGTTCTTGATTATTCAAGATCCAATCAAATTCCATTTAACGGTCATTCGAATTTCATATATTCTTCTATTCTCCAAGAGAATCCCGATTTATTGTCGAAGAGACGAAGAAATCGATTCATAATTCCCTTACAATATTATGATCAAGAGCGAGAGAAAAAATTAATATCTCGTTTTGGTATTTCGATTGAAATACCCATAAATGGTATTTTACGTAGAAATAGTATTCTTGCCTATTTCGACGATCCTCGATACAGAAGAAACAGTTCGGGAATCATTAAATATGGGACCACAGAGGTGGATTCTATTATCAAAAAAGAAAAAGAGGATTTGATTGAGTATCGAGGAATAAAAGAATTTAATCTGAAATATCAAACGAAAGTGGATCGGTTTTTTTTCATTCCCGAGGAAGTACATATCTTACCTGGATCTTCGCTTATAATGGTCCGTAACAATAGTATTATTGGAGTAGATACACAAATAACTTTAAATATAAGAAGTAGAGTAAGTGGATTGGTACGAGTGGAGAGAAAAAAGAAAAGTATTGAACTGCAAATTTTTTCTGGGGATATCCATTTTCCGGGAGAGACGGATAAGATATCTAGGCACAGTGGCATTTTAATACCTCCGGGAACAGGAAAAAAGGATTCTAAAAAATCGAAAAAATTGAAAAATTGGATCTATGTCCAACGGATCACACCTACAAAAAAAAAATATTTTGTTTTGGTTCGACCCGTAGTCACATATAAAATAGCAGATGGGATCGATTTAGCAACATTTTTTCCACAGGATGCCCTGTGGGAAAGGGATAATGTCCAACTTAAAGTTGTCAATTATATCCTTTATGGAAATGGCAAGCCCATTCGAGGAATTTTTCACACAAGTATTCAATTAGTTCGGACTTGCTTAGTATTGAATTGGGGTCAAGAAAAAAAGAGTTCTATAGAAGAAGAGGTTCGTGCTTCCTTTGTTGAGATAAGGACAAACGATCTGATTCGTGATTTCATAAGAATTGAGTTAGTCCAGTCCCCTATTTCGTCGTATATTGTAAAAAGGAAGGATACGGCGGGTTCGGGATTTATTTGCCATAATGGATTAGATTGTATCAATATTAATCCTTTTTATTCCAAGGCGAAGATTTCGTCACTTACCCAACATAAACGAACTTCTGGTATTGGTACGTTGTTGAATAGAAATCCGGAATGCCAATCTTTGATAATTTTGTCATCATCCAACTGTTCTCGAATTGGCCCATTTAATGGCTCGAAATATAACAATGTGACAAAAGAATCAATTAAAAAGGATTCCACAATTTCAATTGGAAATTCATCGGGCCTCTTAGGTATTACTGTACCTAAAATTACGAATTTTTATTCATCTTACCATTTAATAACTCATAATCAGATATTGTTAAAGAAATATTTATTACTTGACAATTTTAAACAAACTTTCCAAGTACTTAAATATTTTTTAATGGATGAAAAAAAGAATATTTATAATCCCGATCCTTGCAATAACATCATTTTGAATCCATTCGATTTAAATTGGAACTTTCTATATCACGATTATTGTGATGAACTATCCCCAATAATTATCCTTGGGCAATTTATTTGTGAAAATGTATGTTTGTTCAAATACGGACCACACATAAGATCTGGTCAAGTTTTAATTGTTCATGTTGATTCTTTAGTAATAAGATCAGCTAAGCCCTATTTGGCCACTCCAGGAACAACTGTTCATGGTCATTATGGGGGAATCCTTTACGAAGGAGATACATTAGTTACATTTATATATGAAAAATCGAGATCCGGTGACATAACGCAAGGTCTTCCAAAAGTGGAACAAGTCTTAGAAGTGCGTTCAATTGATTCAATATCTATGAACCTCGAAAAGAGGGTTAAAGGTTGGAATGAGTGTATACCACGAATTCTTGGAATCCCTTGGGGATTCTTGATTGGTGCTGAGCTAACCATAGCCCAAAGTCGTATCTCCTTGGTTAATAAGATCCAAGAAGTTTATCGATCCCAAGGGGTACAGATCCATAATAGACATATAGAGATTATTATACGTCAAGTAACATCAAAAGTCTTAGTTTCAGAAGATGGAATGTCTAATGTTTTTTTACCTGGAGAACTAATCGGGTTGTTGCGAGCAGAACGAGCGGGGCGCGCTTTGGATGAAACAATCTGTTATCGGGTAATCTTATTAGGAATAACTAGGGCATCTCTAAACACTCAAAGTTTCATATCTGAAGCTAGTTTTCAAGAAACTGCTCGAGTTTTAGCAAAAGCTGCTTTACGGGGTCGTATTGATTGGTTGAAAGGTCTCAAAGAGAATGTTGTTCTGGGGGGGATTATACCTGTTGGTACCGGATTCAAAAAATTAGTGCATCGCTCAAAGCAACAAAAGAACATTCATTTGGAAATCAAAAAGAATAATCTATTCAAGGGAAAGATGAGAGATATTTTGTTCCATCATAGAGAATTAGTTTGTTCTTCTGTCCAAAATCATTTCCATGATACATCAGAACAATTATTTACGCAATTTAATGATTCCTGACCTAAGAGGATATTTCGTCTTTGAATTTCAATTCAAATCAAATAATTGAACAAATAATCGAAATTAAATAAATTCTTCTTTTTTGGTCTGATTTTGTTTTATTTGGTAATAAAGATTATAACGAATTAAAAAGAAGAATTAATGGTTTGGATCGTATATCAACTCAACGGTCAATCCTTGTGAGAAGGTTCCATCGGAACATTTATTTATTTCAAACTACCGGATCTCTTTGTTTTTTCTTAAGACTTAAGAAAAAACAAAGAGAAAGTGTGAGGAAAAATGACAAGAAGATATTGGAACATCAATTTGGAAGAGATGATGGAAGCAGGAGTTCATTTTGGTCATGGTACTAGGAAATGGAATCCTAGAATGGCATCTTATATTTCTGCAAAGCGTAAAGGTATTCATATTACAAATCTTACTAGAACTGCTCGTTTTTTATCAGAAGCTTGTGATTTAGTTTTTGATGCCGCAAGTGGAGGAAAACATTTTTTAATTGTTGGTACCAAAAATAAAGCAGCTGACTTAGTAGCAGCAGCTGCAAGAAGGGCTCGGTGTCATTATGTTAATAAAAAATGGCTTGGTGGTATGTTAACGAATTGGTCCACTACAGAAACGAGACTTCAGAAGTTTAGGGATTTAAGAGCGGAACAAAGGATGGGGAAACTCAATCGTCTACCAAAAAGGGATGCAGCAATCGTGAAGAGACAATTATCCACCTTGCAAACATATCTTGGCGGGATCAAATATATGACGGAGTTACCTGATATTGTAATCATCATCGATCAGCAAGAAGAATATACAGCTCTTCGGGAATGTCTTATTTTGGGGATTCCAACGATTTGTTTAATCGATACAAATTGTGATCCGGATCTTGCAGATATTTCGATTCCAGCCAACGATGATGCTATAGCTTCAATCCGCTTTATTCTTAACAAATTAGTATCCGCAATTTGTGAAGGGCGCTATAGCTATATAAAAAATCGTTCATTATGATTAATAATCATTATTATGATTAATTATGTTATGATTAATCATAATAAGGATAAGTCAATTATTTTGTGAACGTCATAGATTTATTGGATCGGTTATTATTCCTAGATTCGAATAAAGCAATAAAAAGTACTGGGTATATTATGTCATTTTTCGGTATCCTAACTATATGATCCATGTAGTATTAAAATAGATGAGTTAAGAAATATATGAGAAGATTGAATCAAAATAATTCCTTTTTTTTAAGTTCGATTTATGTCAGAGGACAATATGAATGCTATATCATGTTCCATTAACACACTCAAAGGATTATACGACATATCGGGTGTAGAAGTAGGCCAACATTTATATTGGCAAATAGGGGGTTTACAAGTGCATGCTCAAGTACTTATCACTTCATGGGTCGTAATTGCTATCTTATTGGGTTCGGTCACCATAGCTGTTCGGAATCCACAAACCATTCCAACGGATGGCCAAAATTTCTTCGAATATATCCTTGAATTTATTCGAGACTTGAGCAAAACTCAGATCGGGGAAGAATATGGTCCTTGGGTTCCCTTTATTGGAACTATGTTCTTATTTATTTTTGTTTCTAACTGGTCAGGCGCTCTTTTACCTTGGAAAATCATAGAGTTACCTCACGGGGAGCTAGCTGCGCCAACGAATGATATAAATACCACTGTTGCTTTAGCTTTACTCACGTCAGTAGCATATTTCTATGCGGGTCTTACCAAAAAAGGGTTGAGTTATTTCGGAAAATACATTCAACCAACTCCAATACTTTTACCAATTAATATTTTAGAAGATTTTACAAAACCTTTATCACTTAGTTTTCGACTTTTTGGGAATATATTAGCTGATGAATTAGTAGTTGTTGTTCTTGTTTCTTTAGTACCTTTGGTAGTTCCTATACCTGTCATGTTTCTTGGATTATTTACAAGTGGTATCCAAGCTCTTATTTTTGCAACCTTAGCCGCGGCTTATATAGGTGAATCCATGGAGGGTCATCATTGATTAGCTTTCAAAATAGTTTTTTTGTTAAGCTTATCCCAATTTATGCTTAGTTCATCATAATCCGCTTGGTTTGGTTGGCGAATATAATAATAATATATGCAAATATATAGGGTCTAGAGTCGTAATAAGAAAGATGTACGATATTATCTAATTATATTATATAATTGTAAATTGTAAAAAAAAAAAAGTAAAAAAATCTTAGGAAAAGGATCTTTTATACCATTTTCCTAAGATTTTGGCTCATTTATTGTTACCTGCCCAATCCTATTTTCTTTTCTATTTCTTATTTGCTCAGTCAATTTCAATATGACAATTTCTAATTGGAATAGAAATTGTTATCTTATTTTTTTACGAAGTGCTACTAATAAAAGAATGAATTACGTAGGCTAAACCCGGCATATTCCATTAATTATACATATTCTATAGAAAATCCATATTGAATTAAATAATAAGTACAGTGCCCGTGTAAATGATTTGATTTTCCAATTCGATTCAATACAATATGAAAGGTAGTTTACGGTATGGAAGAAACAAATGTATATGTGATATTAGATATTCACTAGTTATATAGCGACTATACCTATATTATTTCCCATCCCAGTTCACTGCGTTTAGATCCCGATCCGATGCAAGTACTTTACTTTTCTTTTATTTCGTCTGTCTGTGATAATGCAGTGAATGAATAAATGGATCAATTAAAGGATATAGAAAATAACGAAGAGTTGAATGAAAAAAGAGTTTGAAAGAAATGTAATAACTAGAACCATATCCATATATATGGATATGGGTTTACAAAAAAATTTCATCACGAATACGAATAGTAGTAACTAAAAACAAGATATCGAAATTGTTCTGATTATTCAGTAAAATTCTTATTTCTCGGGATTTTAGTTACTTCGACCAGATAGAGTTTAGTAATAAAGAAATAAGTAATAATTCATTGGTTGATTGTATCATTAACCATTTCTTTTTTTTGTGCGAGGAACTTAGCTTACTATGAATCCACTGATTTCTGCCGCTTCCGTTATTGCTGCTGGATTAGCCGTAGGGCTTGCTTCTATTGGACCTGGAGTTGGTCAAGGTACTGCTGCAGGACAAGCTGTAGAAGGTATTGCGAGACAGCCAGAAGCAGAGGGTAAAATACGAGGTACTTTATTACTTAGTTTGGCTTTTATGGAAGCTTTAACAATTTACGGATTGGTCGTAGCATTAGCACTTTTATTTGCGAACCCTTTTGTCTAATATTCGATTTTTCTAATATTAGAAATTTGTTTAATACTAAAAAAAAAAAAAAAAATAATAATAAAGTACGTTACGTACTTTATTAACTAAAATGACTTGTCGTTTGATTCTTCGAATTATATCAACACTTCATTCAATCCTACAATTACTTATTCGTTGAAACAATACCTTCGGGAAGGACTGATTTGAGGATGAGGAATTAGCGGATCCGCTTGCTTTCTTCCTTCCCGTTTTTAGTACTTAGTACAATCAAAGGAAATCCTTAGCAAAAACTGCAACAAATGCAAATAGTTTATAATTTATGTAAGACCCACGATCTAACCCAATAAGATACTTATTGATTGGTAGAAGCTTAAAAATAATAAAATAAATAAGAAGCCAATCAATCAAAAAGAAAAAAATAATACTAAAAATAATACTAATAAAAAATAATACTAATAAGTTGAAGTAATATATGTATATATATTTTATTTATATAAATAAAATATATATATATATATAAATTAGAAATCAAAATAATA